ATGTTTCCCGGTAAAGGAAGGGAATAGTAATTTATTCATTCCTAATTTATTCCTATAGAACGTCTAGGAACAAGAAGATTAAATCGGATATATCGACAGATTCCCGCGTAGTCCAAAGAAAAAAAAGATCCAATTTCATCTCTATCGAATTTTAATATCAGAATAGTGGATATAATTATGATGCAATGGGTTAGGTCCACTTACTTTTTATTTTGTTGATTTCTAATCGATTTAATTGGAATAATGGAAAATAGGAAAGGAATAGTAATATTTGAAGATTTAACGAGACGACTTATCCTTACATTTATTATAATATTTAATATAATTTAATATAATATTTATTTAATATAATATTTATAATAATTATAAATTATATTTTATAATAATTATAAATTATATTATTATATTTTATAATAATTATAAATTATATTATTTATTTAATAATTAATAATATATTTTTTATTTAATAATATATTTTATTTATTAAAATAGCAAATTTATAACCATACTATAATTAATTATAATGTTATAATTTTGATTATATATTAAAATATTAAATTATACGGTTTGTTACTTTTTTTTTATTACTTTATTACAAAGATCAACAATATCTTTATTCGCACTTCAAATATAAATACTACTGCCGGAGTTTTATGATTTATGAAAAAATCAAAGCCCCTTATCGGATTTGAACCGATGACTTACGCCTTACCATGGCGTTACTCTACCACTGAGTTAAAAGGGCTTGTTTGATCCAATTCCTGAATAAAGACACTATGAGTTTAGTATATATACTTATTATAATAGATGTACATAGATATATCTTATAATAAGTATAAGAGTTCATTCAGGAATGAAAAATTTTCTTTATCCAGTAAAAGTAAATTAAATAATTTAATATAATTTTTAAATAATTTAATATAGAGTATATAGGTAAAATAAAACGGTTTATTGATATTGGATTTGATAAATATCAATACAATGAATTGTTTCAAGACTATCCTAATTGACATCATAACTAAATTCATTTGAGTGATACATGTATCCACTAATTTAACATAGATCCAAGATATTTCATTGAATCATTGATAAAGAGATTCGGATAAAGAGATTCGGATAAAGAGATTCGGATAAAGAGATTCGGCGTGGCCTTTGAACCAAACTTTTATCGAAAAAAATTGTATAGAAAGAATCGTGAAAGACGGAAAGATCCTTCGTATCGAGTCATACCATTCCATTATATTGACAATTTTAAAAAACTATTCATACTATGAACATAGTATGATGGCGGTCGTGCAAGTCTGCCCCCATCGTCTAGCGGTTCAGGACATCTCTCTTTCAAGGAGGCAGCGGGGATTCGACTTCCCCTGGGGGTAGGGTACTACGAAAGGAAGTTGATCGTGGATTATCAATAAGCCTGGAATTTATTCTTCCTGGGTCGATGCCCGAGCGGTTAATGGGGACGGACTGTAAATTCGTTGGCAATATGTCTACGCTGGTTCAAATCCAGCTCGGCCCAATAATTTGCCGATCCGCCATGAAATGATATAATATAACCCATTTGTTGCTCTCCAGAAATGCCCGATCCCCCAATCCCAATACGGAAGAAATCCATTTTATGATATATCTATACCACTATTTATTTACTCTCTTTTTACAAGAAATTCTGATCTTGCTAATGATCTAGATTCATATCAGGATCCGTAACTATAAAGTAAAGTTTAAGGAAAAGAGTAAATAAAAAAAAACTTTTTTGATTGAACGAGTGATTATCCAATTGATTTGGCAATAACGAAAGGATTACTAGTAATACCGGCTGCTCTCACTAAAGTACATATACATATGGGTATCGATATATCACACTCGCAGCTCTGTTACAACACGCCCTTTCTAATCGAAATTGAAAGGGTTAGAATGAAATCATAAAAATATGTATACTTTATTTTATTATGGTATTTACTTGGGATTGTAGTTCAATTGGTCAGAGCACCGCCCTGTCAAGGCGGAAGCTGCGGGTTCGAGCCCCGTCAGTCCCGACGAATCCAAATCCAATAAAAAACTATATCAATTCATCTCTCTATTTTTTGTGAAAAGAAGTCCAAATAACATAATTTAATTCCCAACAGTGATCCCTCTTCTTTTTTTCTTTTTCGTTTCACATTTATCATCAACCAAATGGGGAATTTCCATTTCTTCGACTAGTACCGATTCGATTGATGGGAGAGAGGCATATGTGGATTAGTACAATTATTATATTATTAGCATCAGATTCAGGATTCCACGGGATACCGTACTGTACTGGGTCTGGCTTTTTCAATTACTCCCGATCTGTGAAATATGAAATAGAGTAGAGTATTGTATGTTTCCCGGGAGTACATACATAAATGGAATTTGTACAATATAAAAAAAATTGAACATAGTTACTGTGTATAGAATAGTATAGAATACTTTTTTTTTAAGATTAAAATAAAAGTATATCCTTTTCGGGCCCTATTTTGTGTAACCTCAATTTCAAATTTTACTAATTTGAAATAATCTATCTCATTCAAATTTCGCATTGAGCTTTTGATATATGCGTCCCATTACTAATCCAATGAAAGAGGATATTCAAAAAATAAAGATCAAACAAGGATCACTTTTTTATTAGCGAGGTAATGAATTTTTTTTTTTATAAGGGTTTTTCCTTGAAAGAACAAACTTTTTAAATTTATATATAAATATATAAAAAAATAGTTAATTTGATGGAATATTCGATTTTTTTATACCGGAATTTGTACTCGTCTTTATCATACTTCTTTTGTTTTCCAAGAAGATTGGATCATTAAAAAAAGGAGTTTATAACTTAGCTCCTTCCTTTTTTTTCATTGAGCTTCTATTGTTTGTTGGGGTTTGTTTCGAACCAATGGTAAGTGGAAAGGCGGTTAGATGATACTTCATCAGATGATTGTACAAAGAGGGCGGTAGGTTATAGAAAAGAAAGAATGGAAAAGAATGATAAATAAATAAAGGAATTATTGATTGTATCGGGAATCAAATTTTGAGTTCAGTATGGATAAAAGATCATCCTATGTTATACTATTCAATTCTTGACGATGAATCGATTTGATAGCTCCGATATTGTTATTCATGATATTGATCCGATTCGATATCATCGAGATGTAATGCATCCCATTGAATTTACAGGCGAAAGATTTATTATCTCTATGGGATTAACTCCCGAGTTATTGCGAATTAAAGAAAAATTAAACAATGAGATTATGGAAGTAAATATTCTCGCATTTATTGCTACTGCACTGTTTATTCTAGTTCCTACTGCTTTTTTACTTATAATATACGTAAAAACAGTCAGCCAAGGTGATTAATTTGAATTAAACTTGATTTTTTATTTCTTATCAATAATTGCAGAGAAGAAAAGGATAAAAATTTCGCGTCTTAAATGAAATGGGCAGACTAGAATCAGTCGTATTCTATGAGATACAATAGTATGGTAGAAAGATTCAGATATTTCTTTCTACCATACTATCTAGTATTGTTATTGTAGTGTATAAAGTTGTATTGTAATGCGGGTTAATTTAATATAGATTAATATAGATCAATCTACAATAGTATCGTCATATTCCTTTTCTATATATATAGAAATCGATTTAATTACGTATATATAATATATATATAGTGATAATGTATATTCTATAGTATCCCAATTCTATTTCTTTGCTTTATCTATTTGTATTTAATTTGTGTTGATTTCAATTAAATTAATTTGAAATAATCGAAAGCTACTTTTACGATTAGAATTCCTAGATTTCTGATTATTTTCAATATGAATCCCGATCGAAAGAATCAATGACTTCTTCGATGGGTATAATAAAATAATCTTTTAGTTAGCATTCCCGACGAAGAAGTCATTGATTGAGGAGTTGACAAATGATCCATGGGAACTTCTTCGGATTTCGAAAAGGATTAGTAAAACTCGTCGACTTTTAACGTTTGAACCATGATATGGGTTCAATAAAACAAGCAAAACATAAATAAAATTTCTAAAATAGTAAAACTAAAACAAGCGGCGCAATATGTGACTCGCCCAAGACAATATTTTAGGATGTGCAGTATCTCGTTGGACAACTACTATGTTGTTTCCCAATGTGTATCCACGTAATGGAATAACCGAATTTTTTTCTCTTTGATCTTTGAACAGTAAAGAGGTAAACAAAATAAAAAAAAAAAAGTTACGTTCTTCCTCATGGTCCATATCTAACTTTGGTAAGAGTCAGTTCATCGAAATAGAAAATTTATGAAGAATTCAGTTGGAATAAATTTCCTACCATTTGTATTCCTTTTACTTTTTTTACTTTCAAAATACGAACACGGAAATAATTGAAATATTTCTTTGATTGAAAGAGTATTCTTCATATATATTTATTATTCATAGAATACATTACTCAACTAAAATCCAAGAGAATTTCGAAATGAAGATATTTTTCATTTCTATTTCAATTTAAAAATAAAATTTTAAATTGAAATAGTGAAATTTTAAATAAAAAAAAACTTTGCCGAACGATCTATAAAAAAAAGTGATACTGTTTAGTTCCTAAACTCAATTAGTAGTACTTCTAGAGTCCACTCCTTCCCCATACTACTAGTGAAAGGGAAAACGTAAAGACTACCATTAAAGCAGCCCAAGCGAGATTTACTATATCCATGTGAATTATGTCCTCTATCTCTATGAAGGAATTATTCAATTATTGTTCACTAATAAATAATAGGGGAATTACTGGCGCAGAGTCAAAAAGTTATTCTGACCCAACACCGTTGATGAAACAATCCAATAAATCCAATTATAACAAGTTCTTATACGATTTCTAGTATAATTAGAAAAGATTAAGCCCAAGCAAAATATGCGGAAACCCCCTTGGAAGTATCAAAGAAATGATACTAACATGTAGAAAAAAACCTATGCCTTATTTTGTTGCTCTTCATTTAGTTAAGTAAAAAGTATAAAA